CTCTAGAAAGTAACATAGGAAGAAATAAAGAAATAGAATATGAAAAATAGAATGAAATAATATTCTATTTGTACTGTATCTAAGATCAATCTTGGCTATTCACGCCCCTCACCTAGACTCTGCTTTTTGGTCTTTCAACTAAACCAACTAAACAATTGAAATTTACACTTTCGACTATGTATGAAGTCGTAACATTGTTTTTTACTGGCGGAGACACGAACAAATAAAAAAGTAAGAAGAAACAAAATTTAATTCGTTTCTTTTGTATACTTTGAAATACAAAAAAATACACAATATCCATCTTTTCTTTTACCCGTTTTAGATACATAAAACTTAATTAATAAGGGGCTCCGACACTTAGATGAATAAGTATGTATCATGATCTATAACTAGAACACTGAATATGTATGTCGACCCATATCAATTAATTTGTAAAATATATACTCATACAAATTACTCATGTGCCAGGAACCAGATTTGAACTGGTGACACGAGGATTTTCAGTCCTCTGCTCTACCAGCTGAGCTATCCCGACCATTCACGACGCATCATCCTCATTTTATTTTAATATAGGACTTGGGTCTATGTCAATTAAAAAAATGAAAAGATATTACAAAGTAATATCCAGGCCTTGGTAGAATTTCTTGTATTTTCAAAAAGAAAACTTTGTAAGTTTCAATACAGTACAAATAATACAAATAATGATATGGATTGTTAATTATTTAATTTTATTACATTATTCAAAGATGCTCATTTGTACACGTATCATATATATCACATATAAGGCTTATGATGTGATAATAAAAAAAATTTCCGCTCAGATCGGTTTATGAAATAGTAGAGTGAGAATGACTAAGAACTATAAACAAACAATTTTGAGTCACTAACAAAATGAGAAGATAAATAATTAGGGAGGCAACCAGGTCTTTTTGGGGATAGAGGGACTTGAACCCTCACGATTTCTAAAATCGACGGATTTTCCTCTTACTATAAATTTCTTTGTTGTCGATATTGACATGTAAAATGGGACTCTATCTTTATTCTTAATCCGATTAAAAAATTCTTCAAAATAAAAAGATTTATCGGACTATGATGGAGTGAATGTTTTGATCAATGAATATTTAATTCTTTTTTTTTCTATCATATAAATAAATTATAGAACCGGTTGGAGTCGTCATTAATCATTTTTAATCATTTGGCGATAGTATTTCAGTAAGTATACATCCGTAAGTATACATATGTATATAGGTTTATCTTTCATCTTTTCGGAAGTTTCGATGGAAGGATTCCTTTATGAACACAATGCAGCCAACTCCATTTGTTAGAACAGCTTCCATTGAGTCTCTGCACCTATCCTTTATTTATTCTCGCTTTATGAAACCTTTGTTTGTTTTCATAAAACGGGATTTGGCTCAGGATTGCCCATTTTTAATTCCAGGGTTTCTCTGAATTTGAAAGTTATCACTTGGTAGGTTTCCATACCAAGGCTCAATCCAATTAAGTCCGTAGCGTCTACCAATTTCGCCATATCCCCCTTTTTTTGTGATGTGATTAGGATCACACATATCATCATGCCGTTTACTCTTTTTGTTCATTTCCATTTATATTATGATTATGCTAAAACCGTTGAATTCATTAGATATCGATTCCTGTATTGAAAAGTGGTTTCTCCGATTTGATTTCGTATCTATCTTCTTTCATTTTTATTGGAGACCGTAGTTGGTCCAACTAGAAATTCAATATCGATATATATCGCATAACATATATCTATTATAATATATATGTATATTATATATATATGTCCCTATTCCTATCATTTTTAGTGTGCAATTTTGAATACTTGAACGGTCGATTCTTTTTTTTTCCTCTTAGGTTTCCCTTTTCCAAATGAAACCCTAGGAATGTTTTATTATGGTCTGGATTGCCCTTTTCTCTTCATATCCTCTTCTTAGGGCGGATCATAAAAAAAAAAAATGACAACGACAAAGGGTAATTTAGTATTTCAAATTTCAGTAATAGCCATATCTAATCGAATAGATATAATTAATCAATTAATCATTCCGTTAATTTACAATTAATTATTAATTCAATTTTTTTTATTATATAAATTCTATATTTTCACATTCAAATATATATATATATATATAATAAATATCGAATAAGATTATAACTTAATTAGTAGAATTACTATAATAATAATTATATTATATAATAGATTCTATTCCTAACCTTAGGTACAAAATTCTATTTCAAATTAAAATATAGAAAAATATATATATAGAAATATAAAATTATGTACTAAAAAATTTGATTTCTAATTTCTATAGAATTTTTTTCTATAGAATTTATATAGTAAAATATTAAAAAAACAATATTAAATATTGAATATTGAATAGTAATTAAGAGATTTTTTATTAATAAAATTTATTATTGATAAACATATATTTGAGAATATAAATCTAAATTAATATATCAAAACGAAATGTTTTTGAAAAACAAA